TCTGGCAGGTACGGCATTCAGCTTGTGGATCGAATCGGGTGAATAGAGAAAGGTAGTTTCAGTGATCCTCTGGTTCAAGCCTAATTCCAATCGAGGTTGCCAGAAATCCGCTAGTTGCCTTAAAAGCATGAAATTCAGTCAGCCTTGATTTGACATTCAGGTAAGGATATCGTGGATAAGCTCTTGCTCTTAGAGAATCTACTCTTTGATGCGCAGAAGACGGAGTGAGCTAGACTAATGGCATGAGAACTTCCTTTCCTCGAGAAAGCAGGTTCCTTCTTTTAGCCTTAGTGAACCAAGTTCCGTGATCCAATCAACCTGAATCGGACAGAAGAAACTCTAACTCGAAGGAGGGAATCAACTCTCACGAGAAGGAAGGGCATGATTCAGAAGATAGTGAATCCGGTGTGGAATCGAACTCTCACTCCCATCTTACGAACATTTTCCGAATTCGCTGCAAGCGAATGCCTGAGTCATGGGACATTCCAATCTGAAGAAAGGTTCTTCGGAGCGGGCAAGGCATGGTCTTTAGCCAATCGAGATGTTTGTAAGTCAAGACGGAATCCAGTAAAGTCAATCTGTACTTCCTAAGCTATTCATTCAAGTAGGGAATCAGAGTCAGCTTTGGCATAAAGGAATCTCTGTCTTGGGACTTACCCAAATGAACTGCCTTAGGAATAGAAGCGATGCAGGATGGGAAATTCAAAAGTCTGCAGTAATCAGTAGTTGGCCGGTCCCAGTCTCAGTCGAAGGATAGGAGCCAGTGAAGTGATCCGTTATGGGAAAGGAAAGTCTAAAGTAGAGCGTGAAGCTGTTCCCCTAAGGCGAGTCAAACTGGTATCTTATTTTACGTAATATCGGGTGTTAGAACGGATTCTCCTTTATTAGCTAGTCGAAAATGGTTCATCTGGACTTGCATCCTATGAAGTATTAAATGAATGAAGGAAGCCAAGCATTGAATGACTTATGAAGAGAAGCATGCCTGGCGCTTTCTAGAAGAGTTGTCTTAGATACCGAATCAACTGTCTTAGACTTGACTACAGAGATCGAACTCTCTGGATTGGATCTAAACTTTCTCGAAAGCTTGCTAAAAGTGATTCCCTCGAGAGAGCTTGCAAGTCCAAGATCTGGTCTTCTCTTTCTCTGTCGGCGAATACGCTGCTAGCTGGACTTCCTTTTCTCGCATCAAAGCTTGACTTCCAGCTGCGGGAAATCGAACTCATTGGATTGGCATCTGATCTGGATTGGATTCGGATTTAAGTGGGTTCCATTCAAGCTACAATAACTTTTGGCAAAAAAGCCCGGAAGAGGGAGGGGAAGCCATTCAGTAGGGTTTGGCATTGAATAAGCTGTTTGCGTTGCGGCAAATCTGCTCTTAGTTAGAAAGATTAGGTTGGGTTTTTACAACCAAGAAAGGCATGGGTCACTCAGTATATTTACTCCGTTAACAAGTCTCTTGGGGACGCCTAAAGGAAGCAAAGTGAGGATAGAACTTATGAAGGGGAATAGAAGCATTCGGATTCGTCAGTATATAAGGAGAAGAGGAGCCTGAGAAGGAAGCTTGAATAGGTCCTAGAGAAAGTCCATCTATTCCCATGGATCTCCGATCGGGAGCTTTTAAGGACTCGCTAGTGTCCCAGGGATTGACCGGTGGCTCACCCGTAAGCTCTTCGAGCTTCACTGAGGTAGTTCGACTAGCTGGTTGAGAAGCTTTTCCACACTTGAGTCACTAAGAGTGATTCTATTGGAACTTCCTCCACCAAATTCGATCCATCATCTTGTCCCAGAGGTCGATCATTAAGATACAGAAAAGGAGAGAAAGCAGTTCCTCATATAACTGAGAGGGAACGTGTCCGGGATAGAGATAGGCGAAGACAGGATAGAAATAGAAGATAGGGTACACATTGCTGGGACTTTCATGAGTATGTAAAAGGAAATAAATTAAAATCCTGGATTTTCGGAAGTCTTCTACAGAGAGAAAGTCCTAGGTGGTTTAGTGATGATGTCCGTGGCCTCCTAGCTCTCTTCTTAAGATCCTAGCTCTCTATACGTTAAGATCCTAGTTTGTTCGTTTTCTCAGTAGCAAAAGCGCTTCTCTCTAAGGTTGACCCCGCCGTTCTATGAAGAGCAGATCTAATTAGATTAGTGTCTATAATTTCTTTCTCCTCTGAGTTTAAAGCCAAAAGAACGGACAAAAGATCGATCGTCTCGAATCTATTTCTATGGATAAATAGAACATTTTGCTAGCACGGTTGGTAGCCAGTCTGTCAATCAAGGAAGCTAAGGTACGATCTTTCTACTGCTGGCTCCCCCTTCGTTTTAGACCCTCATTCTCTCATAAGAAGTGTTCAAATCAACCCGAACAGGAGTACTCTTCGTCATTCTATGAAATTTCTTGGCTGTGAGCTATTCTCTTTCTATTTGCGTCTAGAATGCTCTATAAGTAATGGAATCGGCCCAAGAGCCAGAGACTCTTTTTGACTTATTTAAGTCTTCATTCTGCTTTGCTCTGCAGTCAAAGAGACGACTGTAAACCTATTTTCTATCCTTTCTTCTCTTATGCATATGCAATTTCGAGTCGAATAACTTATAAATGCAGCAGTGATCAACTATACGATAGCACTCGGTATGGGATTCAAAAAACCTCTTTCTTATCAGTTCAAGCTGGGGTTGATTGAAAGAGCTACGTGTCTCGAGGCAAAGGTAGAAAACTAGACTAAGACCGGAAAGAGGCTTCCAGACAAAAGAAGCAATTATGTGATCTCTCTAAGTAGTAAAGACATAAGGAAAGATAAGAGGCGCCCGGGGAACCGCAAGAAGCCCGCAGTACGAAAAAGAGGAAGTTGGAAGCTGAAGCAGAAACGAAGCCAACCGTAGGTTTTTCAGTGAAGTACCCAGCATAAAAGAAAGCTGATGGAAAGGCGATCACAGAGAAAGGAGAAACCTCATCAGCAGAGGGCGTTAAGCCTTAGAAAAACCGAATGGGGATCGACTACCGAAGGGGTAATTTGGACTCATCATCTCGTCTTTATAGTTGCGAATAAGATGGACTCTCTCGGCTTAGTTAAACCTTAAGTTATTATAAGAATTTCGAAAAATGCACTTTTACAGCTATACGAAATGAAATAATAAAGTGCTTTGCCCGTAAATCGGCTTAATCACCCGAGGCAATCGGAATTTGTTTAACACACACGTTTCGATGATCAGTTCAGGCGTCACAGCGCTCCCAGGCGTGATGAAGGGATCATAGGTAGATCAGGGGAAAGAGAAGAGTACCTTCCCACATCGAGAAAGCCCGTGTTTTTGGCATAAAGACAGATTCCACTCGATGGAGTTCAATCTGAACGAATGATCAGACGTCGAGGAAACCGCTTCGCTTCAAGCAGATTTCGAACCGGTGATTGACAGAAAAAGAGGATCGATTGATTTCAAAGGCACTCCGGGTTAGCCAGCAAACCCAATCGCTTCGACAAAACAAGATCTGGTATAAGTCCAAGATTCGAATCAGTTCAACACCTCCTTTTGTTCCTCAGTTCAGATATTCCAACTTTCAAAGAGATCCCCGGAGGAACGGTCTTATACCACATTGACAACATTTGAAACAAAGAGAAATAAAAGGCACCCTCGGGAAGAGATCTCCAACTGTCAAAAGTCTGGTCGGTCTACCTTGTCCTTCGACGTTGAGATCTGGTGCCACGAACCAACCTTCTCTGAGATTGGATGAGTATTCCCTTCTGGAGCCTCCCAATCCTGTCTGTGACGAAGGCCCCCTCTCCGCCATCATTTCTCTTAGCGGCGGGGAAGCAAGCATCTGAAAGTTTCTCTCGAGTCACTGGCCTTGGAGGAACGAGTGGAATCAACTCAACCGATCTCTCTCCGTCTTCATCTCTCAAGGACCCTGACGGAACTACATGAAAAAGCTAAGCAAAGGCGAGTAAGCCAGCCAATCCGAGTCCATTGCCATGCGCATTCTATTCGTCTCTTCCGGGACCAACTCACGAGATAAGGTGAGCCCCTAAGCCATCTCATTCATCTGAACCAAGGGCGAGCCACCTGCATGTTCATCTTCATCGAGTGCCGGAACCAGAACCAAGCTCTATTCCACCTCTATCGGAACCAAGGCAATGCTCAGCATCTCTTTCTCCTGTTCCACTTCCAGCAGAGCGGCTAAGAAGCAGCAAAGTCCGATACGGAAAAAAAATCCCCTCTCCCTCTCTTCTTCTTTCTTTGTCCCCCGAACCAATGATTTGATTCAATGCCCCGGAGCCAGCAACTTTGGATGGCTCGGCGATAGCTATCTGATTCCTACTATCAGAGGCGAGTTAGAACCGGATACAAAGCAATCTTCTCCAATGTCATATATTTCTCCTGATCCCGATTCCACAGGCCTCTTCCGAATGTAATCGAGGCTTTTACCGCTTCCAAGGATTATTCCAAGGAAGGATTAGGGTCCCAAGGATGGGTGAGCTGCCTTGATCGCAATAGCTAACGGCTTAGGCCTACTTATAGCCCACTTCTCTTATGATATTTCTTAAGTGAACCTTCCATCCTCTGGAATGTGTGCGAGAGAGCTAGCCCCATTTCTTATGCCCCGGACATGAGTAGTCTCAGCTGAAAAGCATCCTCGACCATGTCCTGGAACTTCTTTCTATGAACTGATGGCTCGGTAAACCGTACTAAGCCCTTAGCTTGAGTGCGAGACATAGGGATGCTTGCTGAGCAATGGTTTCGGGAAGCTCTCTTCCTATGTAATTTGAAAGAGCCAAGGGAGAGTTGTTACCCTTTTTCCTTATTCGCTGGTCTCACTCTACAAGATGAGATAGGAAATCCCTCATTATGAAGATCACTGAAGTAATGAAAGAAAGATAATAGTATATGACTAAGATCCGTCTTTTGATGCGGGTAATGAGGTAAAGGTAAGGGTATTTTGTTAGGTGATGATATCCTCATCACTGACCCGTGGGTTGCAGGCATCTATCGTGATACCTTAGCTCGGTTGGGGGTCAAAATCTCCCTCCCGAAGTCTCTGGTTTCCACGACTGGGTGTGTCGAGTTTGCCAAACGATTTCTAGTGAAGGGTATGCGGGTTGCCCTCTCCCAGATCTCGTTGAAATCTCTGTTGTCTTATTACCATCCGTACGGACTTATGTCCCTTGCGGATCGTCATCCTTTTGCCCGTTTCAGTACTCTGCTTCGGGTGGGGGGTGCTGGGTATAAGACCCTTGGCAAGGTTGATCACTTTCTTCCTCCCAAGTATGAGAGGATTAAGTTGATTTACCAGAAAATGCATTACCCTTTGGAGTTTATCTTAGGTCGTTTCCGACCACTGTCTCCCTATCTCAGTGGGTTTCTTTATGATAAGGTCCTTCGGACGATGGTGCCCCGGGATCCGATTCTTCCTTCCTGCTTTCCCTAGGAAAATTGACTCATTCTAGCTCTCCTCTACTTCAACCACTAAGCGCTTCGCTCCTTAGACTTCCACTAAAGAAAGGAAATGATCCCATTGATTCACCTAGACCCGTACCTTCGAAGTTCCGGTTTCAGATAGGGAACGAGCCTAGTCGTAGAAGCGAAAAGCAGCCCCTTATAAGGCGAAGTGACTCTTTAGATAGTCCGAGGGGCGTAGCAGTTGAAGTAGGAATATCGTTTATAAGATCGAAAGCGCGATTGCACTTGATTCGTCTTAGTTTCCATTCCACGGGTCGACGTAAAGATCGACTTCAAAGGTTATAGTTTAGTTTACGAAACGATAGGGTTAGAGGCACGAAGTAGCTCGACTGATTGATAAGGAGAGGATTGAAGAAGCTCAACTTCAAAGGCGTTGTAGAAGCGAAATCTTTCTAGGAGCCTAGTAACTCGACTGATAATCCGGGAAGCGGAAAGACTGAGTTGGAGGGTTGGTATCTCGACTAACAAGTAAGAAGGAGAGGTGGTAGGACGGCAAGGGTATGAAATAGGTGAAGCCTTTCTCCTAACTCTCGGGGCGAAGAGTGACAAGTAGAGAAGAAGCTCAACTGAGTTGTGTAGGCACGGAAGTCACTCAATTAACAAGTTCCGGTACGAAGGTTGGTTAGGCTCAAGTGGATTGGAACTGAGATTGGGTAAGCCGACTGTACTTTCATATTCATAGCTGGTAGCGGAACTCCACCAATAGATCTCCCCGCGGTCCCCTCTCCGGACTCATTCACATGCCAGGCTTTCAGCCCCGATTCCCCTAGTTTGGTTCTGATCTCACGATTCTATTAGCAGAGATCTAAGTCTATCTCTTTCTCTAGCCTGGAGTCGAAAGATTTATCTTGCCCAAACAAATATAGTTTAGTGGTAAGGAACTCTGTTGACTCTGCTCGCTTCGCTCATGGGCTAGCCCGCTTACTCCTAAGAGCCCGGAAAGGTGGGCTTCACCTTTATCACTTCTGTAGCCTTCTAAGGCGAGGCCACCCTATATCTATTCAGGTATGGGGTGGAGAAGGAGAGTGGGTATGAGGGCTCCTTCTACCAGAAAGGAAGAGGTATGTAGGCTTGCTTCGCATAGGCTACACAAGCTAAGGTAGAACAAAGAAGAGGAATAAGAAAGATTCAAATATTTTATAAGTTAAAATACCCATCCCAGGTTCACACAAGCATCAAAAGGAAAGAGTAGGGTAAAGGAAGCAGGGCATCTCAGAATAGACAAAGCATGCCTAAGCACCCCAGTAAGCAAACTTTCGCCTCGAGGATCGGAATAATACAGTCATTTCAGGCTCATTTACCACTAAATCAAAACATAAATCTAAAAACATTCATATACGAAACCAGGAATTAGGAGCTTAGTAAGCACCAGGATCCATACCCCTTCCGAGAAGCTAGAAAAGCATCTGATGGAGAAATAGAAGCTAAATAGAACTTTTTTCCTTTAAAAATTTAGGAACGGAGTCAAACCCAGCGCCAAACTTTGGTAAAACTTCTTCCTTTTCATGCGATTTAGTGTGTTCTTCCCTGAAAAAATTCCAAACAAAAGAACAGGCCGGGGGGCTAGAAAGCTCAGCTTAATAAGGGGTTCCTCTTTTTCTATTAAGATTGAGACCTTATCTATTCGCTTGCTCGACCAATTGTGTAAGCATCCGGGGAAGAAAAGGCAAAAACTAGACCCGTAACAGGGCTCCTCCCTACAAAAGGTGCTCGCTCGTATGTAACCCCAACTGGATGTCTTGAAAGGAAAGGTACGAAGGCCTTGCCCTATCAACTACGCCTACACTCGCTGTAAGGAAACTGGCTGACCTCAACTCAAATAGTACTCGCCTCTACAGCCTTTAGTCCCATTGTCGGAGTCTTTTCTAGGACTAAAGGCTGTAGCTTTCCCCAGAGCATGTGTAACAATTCCTCCAAGCAAAGCAGTCTTCCAAGTCCAGTCCAAGAAAAGCACTAGGAGATTAGATAGGCTGCTGGCGAGATATTAGATAAGCAAGTTAAATCTTTGAACTTGAAAACTCGAGCGGGAAGTCAAGGCGCTAGCATGAATTAGCTTAGCTAAGTAATTCACACTATCAAGAGAAGGAATTGATGGAACTGGCCTTTTTTCGGCAATTGGATCAATGAGATCGCCATCGAAAGAAAAGAAAGTACTAAAACTATGCTAGCAACTTAAACTGAAACTTGATCAATGGCAGATAAATCTTACCCGAGGGCTGTAATTAGATCTTAAACCCCTTCAACTGTCAATGGATCGCTAGATGACTGAAAACTAGTACTAGTAAATAAATTTTACAAGACCATCCGGGACCCACTTGGGATACTCCTGCCTTTTCCCCTTCAAGTGAAAGATCTTACCTTAGAGCCTACTTTCTTGCTCTAGCTTGACTCCGGCCGGCAAAATCCAATCCCTACGTGCCTACCTAAAAAGTGAAAGGCTTTCTAACTTTCTTGCTTGAAGCTAGAGCTACTGAAATTTCGCCTAAATCCAATCCCTGAGACTGCCGAAAAGGGATAGCTTGAGAGGCTATAAATTGTCGAGATAGAAAGCATATTAGAAAAAAAGTATCCCATAGACAATCTTACAAGGGGAAGAAAGGGCTACGAACCCATATGAGAGTCTTCTTCCAAAGCATGCTCTAGAAGTGCTACATTAGAGTAGTGCTCTATAGATCCTTTTTTCAAAAAGGCCAAAAATAGGATCTGGTCCCAAAAATAAAGGGACGATCTTGTCAATACCTCAGGCATGAGAGAGAACAGCAAGGGTTCTATAATCTATTCATTTTCATTTATAGCTCTTTTCAGAGCTTGCTCTCCCTCGTTCCTTTCCTACACTACGTAATGAAGAGTGTAGTTTAACGAAACGGAGCTTGTTTGACTTTTTCTATGCCACACGAACCTCAAGTGATGCTTCCTACAGGATGATACATATCATAGCCGAATGGATGTGCTATTCTGGTGGGACTGTATATGACTATTCTATACTGCACTTTGCTAGTGAGCAAATGACCCCAATACCCGCCCAGTTGAGCAGTTGTTATGCAGGCCACGACATCCTCGGTTGCCGTCTGTTCCTCCCCCTCCGACCTTACATCCGGAACCAATATTGAATGCCCATCGACGTATCGGCCTTATCGGGTAAAGTAGTAAGGGGTAGTTGACTTCGTCATGTATTCCTCCATAATTAGGTAATACATCCCCTGCGATTCATCTGGCCTGGCCTGCATACATATATATAACTAGCGCTGTTTGATGAGCGAACCAAACGGATCCATATCAACTAGCACTGGAACAATGTCGCTAAACCTCTTTTTCTTTTTACATACGCCTGTTTAACCATCATTAGCTAAACGCTATCTACGGACCGACAAAACAAGAGTGGCTGCAAAGCTTGGGTGCCTCAAAACGGCTCTCCTCTAGCAATGTATACTCGTGCACTGCTTTAGGCCCCTAAAGCCTTCAAAAGCCTACAACAAACACAAAATTCAGAAGTCTCTCTAATTAAAGTCCTAAAAATTCTTAGTTAAGAAATCTATCCTATAGAATTCAATTTTATGTTTGTAATTTATCTTTGAAATTTAAAATACATTCATTAAGGGGACACAAACCAGAAACTCTTCGCTGAATGTGGCTCATCTTTAACCTTCCGGTGAGATATTAAGGTTGATACTCCCGAACTTTGATGATAATCTCGTCGTATTCTGGGCCTAAACCAGTTAGACATCCACTTTTGACCCATAAATTCTTTTCTAGCCGAAGAGGAAGGTAAATATATGGACCTTCAATCCAGATTTTCCTTGCAAGCCGATTCCCCAGCTCCTGAATAGGTGCTGCAAATCTTAATGCACGGAAGACTACCTGCAGTATACACAGCACATGAAGGAAAAATAAGATGGTAAAGTTAGTAGGCGATATAGCTTTCAAAATTGCTGTCTGATGAGAATTTTTTATCCTATTTGACTTTACCTTGGACCGAAGCTTCTGCAGATCAAGTGGAAGATGAAGATTCTTGGAGAGCACAGATAGAATTACCAACATCGAACGGCATGTGTTAAGCATTTCCTTTAGTGAATGCGAAGATAAAAGCTGCTATTGATTCAATTTGACTTCTTTCCTTGACACGAAGACTATAAGAATCAAAGGAATACCGAGCGTAAATGACTTAACTTAGGAATGAAAACCAGGCAAAGTCCTTACTTACCCGGCTCCAGGGAAAGACATTCTTTAGGGAACGACCCAAAGCCAAGTGGCATCGCGATTTAGCTGTTGTCGAAAGGGAAGAGAGTTCTTTGATCCGTTCTTGCTCAAGTTCAACCAGCTGTGAAAGAAGCGATTGTTCATGTTCACGAGTCTTCTCGCTAAGCCCGGTTATGCCGCATCAACAGGAGAAGGGAAGGTAATAAATATAGTTCCGAAAGGCAAGTGACGGACTATTAGGAAAAGAAAGAGCCGAATGGACAAAGGGTTTACATGACCGCTCGCTTTGGACAAGATGCCATAGTATAATATAAGAAGAAGGGCTTTGCAAACAACCCCTTTTTCCACGTGCTTGAAGCTCTACCCCTTCTAGCCCAAACAATCCCATCTTTCTATGTTCTATACAGTAGACCAATAGCTCTTCTTACCGGAATTGCTTTAGGGATTGGATTCGTTACCTTTCAAGCATACTCTTCTGTGCATTTGGTTTGGCATTTGTCCTGCTAACTGCGCATTCAATTCCGAAAGTCAGTGCCACAGTCTCCTCTCTGCATGAATCCCCTTCCGCTTCCCTACCTCCAAGCCTAAAGGCTTCCCTTGTCCCCTTCTTATACTAGTGATTCATTTCCTGCAAACCTTCCACGAACAGGGGATTCTGTAGCACTAAGACTAGCAGGTTTGATTACCCTAAGAACGGTTATCCCGCAAAAGAACCTAAAAAGGCTGGCTCGGCAGATCTGTGGGCATTAAAACAAGAGTTTCAGCGAGTGGCCTTGGCCTTTAAGAGGAAAAGACTAGCTACTTTCGAACAGTTTCCCATCCGGGTAAGAAGTAAGAGTTCAGGCTTCAAAGGCTGGTCTACTTCCTGCTCGATGAGGGTCATCAGGTCGGGTGGTAATATCGGCAAAAAGGCTTTGTCCATTTGCTTCTTTCAAAGAGCAGAATTGACATATTAAAGGATCCTAGTTCGTCGCTTCGATTCCTATTGATTCACCCTGCTCGGACATTAACTCAGCATTCTTCCTACCAGCAGTGCATTCTCAAGCAAGAGAAGGGGCATAGCGGTCAAGCAGGGTCGTAGCGAGAGTAAAAGTAAAACAGGAAAGTGCTAACCCCGGTAAAGCCGCATCTATAGAGAAAAAAATCCCCACAGCTGATTCGAGAACAAGAACCATGGCATTCGATGCAGCCTAGTCTTCCACCGTCTTTGTCCTAACAGCTGAGCCAATAGCTGCGCATTCAATAGCAGCAGCAGGGGATTCTCGGCATTTTAAACTTACTCCCTCCTCGTACATTTCTATTAGATGCTTGAATATCGGCAATCCGAAAGTGCCACACATGGGGACGTCGGCATTCTGATCTTACTTTTACAATTGCTTTAGCTGCTCCGGTATCGGCAGCATTCACTGCTTTATTCCTCAAGTCAGTGCCACAGTTGATGATTCAATTCCTCCTCCCCCGGATCGATCCCCTTTACTTTAGCCAAGGAAAGCTGTTCAATCGCTTCTACCACTCCTACCAGGAACATACTTTCTAGTTCTGGCTTGTGGGGTTGACCTTGCGCTAGATGAAAAAGATAAGAGTTCTACAGCAAGAATATGTCAGTCGTCTTGTGGAAGGCTTGTGCCAGTAACTCTGCCAAGGCATGATCCCACTTTACTTAGTAGGGCTTGAAAGGCTTGAGGGTCTGAAACCAGATTATTCACGCTATCGGCTTCCTTAAGAATATACTTAATATACTTACTCCCAAGTCTCATTCTTGGCCAGAGAACCAGGCGGCCAAGAAAGCTGCAAATCTGATGGTATTGGCTGTTAGACGCTCTTCAAGATAAGGCTTCCTTTCCATCGACTGATTGAACTCCCATAGAGATGGATGACTAACTGCTCCTAGAAAAAAAGCTATACATCAATGGTAGAATTCACTCCCCAATGCCATGACTAAGAACGCTTATAGCTTCACTAGTCTTCCACTAAGTTTACAAGCCGTTCAACTACTGTAATTGACTTCCAAGATCTCAATTTCGGAGTTCACAGGGAATGTGGGTAAGGTGAGTGAGTCATAAAATTCTGGTAGTCCCTAGGCTTAAGGTAAGAGTCTGACTCTACAAGTTCGTCTATCGGCTCAGGTAATCGTTAGATTTCTGATTCACTCGACCTATTTTATACAATACAGTTGCTATTGAGCTTCTTAGCTAATCTTTTGATTGAGCTACTTCGCCCGCCCACGTACTTATACTTATCTTTAAGTAGTAGCTGCTCGTTCCTAAGCGAAAGATATGAGCTATATCGATGACAGGAAGAACAAGAGATCGACGAAGGTTTGAAGACGCGTGAGAGCTGCTTCGCTCGTTATCCGTTTAAACGCTTAGCTTCCTTCCCTTTCTTTGGAATCGAGTGAAAGTTCGATTCCAAAGAAATGAATGAACCAAGCTTCATGCCATAGCCCCTTCTTTCCTACCTGAATCAAGGAAGCCAAACCCTCGTGCCAAAGAATGCGGAATTACATGCCCTATTCCTATACCTAAAAACTCTTCCTGCGTACTTGACTCAAAAGCTTTTGGCTAGGCTTTCAGCCTTCTCTTCTCTGATAGTTCATTCCACCTATGCTAAGAAAACGAGTTCCTGTATTCAACGTAAAGTCAACTCTTTCATCTCCTATTGCTCCAGCTCCTAAGGAATGAGATTAGCTTGATTACGCACCTGATTGACTCTTAGTTACTGAAAGCGCTGATGAACGATCTTCCTTCTTTTAAGATGCAACTCGGATTCCTTCTTCACGGCTTGAAGCCGGATAGCTTGAAGCTTAAGGGCTCTCGGAATTCCCTTTCAAGCTTTCTCGAGTCACCCTAACGTAACGGCTAACAGGAGTTAATTCTTTCAGACTAGCTTGCTTTGATCGCTAGGACTCTGTATCGGCCTAAGGGCATCAGATCGAGTGAATCGGGGATAGTCCCATTTCCTTTTTTCTTCGGATTCCCGTATCGAGTCCTTGAGTTCTTTCTGTCGATGGAGTCAATGCGAGAAGTAGGCGGTAGCCTACCTCGAGTCGATTACGTGTTGGATCCGTCTAAACCGATGTTGCAATCAATGCTTAACAAATAGGATTTAAAGTTGTCTAGTGAAATCCTTCATCGCTTCGGCCATGAGCGGTCCATAGAGCGCTTTCTCCCTATAACCAGCTTTCTATCTCTAACTTGAAGTGCACTTGGATTACAGTCTGTGAGTGAGGATACGTATCGTATGGGGCAGTCGCATGGAGCGAATATATTAACTTAAAAAACGGATTCGTTCGCATAAAGAGAGGCAGGCCATAGCATAGGACATTCAACTGAAAGAATTGATCTCATACGATTGAGCTGCTAGAGGAATCGGCATCGCTACGAGCTTAAGTAATTGTACCAATATTTCTATAAGTATAATCACTATCCGAACAATAATACCTAACATCTAATTGGAAATAATAGATCCCCACCCCGCCCTCATTAAGTAGTCTAAGAGAAGCTCTAATCATGAGTAAATTATGATCGATTTTGATCCAACCCGGCCAGTAGGCTGGGTTTCTACCGGGATAGTTGATACCCCGGTTGATGCTGTGTTTTGCATCATAAGGCGGGAACAGGATTTGAACCTGTAATCTTCAGATCATGAGCCTGATGAGTTGACCATTCCTCTACCCCGCTTCTCTTTCGAACTCCGAAAACTTCGACTTGCATGTGTTAAGCATAACGCTTAATGATTGATCTACCAGATGCTGCAACCTATATTTTAGAATCATACATATGAGCTTCTCAAGTAAGCTTTAATCACTTTCTTTCTATATGTAAATAGTTATTTAGAACCATCCTTATCCATATCTTATTTCCGAATGAAGATAAGCAGATATCCGGTCTTACCTAGTACTCTCGCATATCGGTTGCACTCAACGATCAATGTAACTCTTACTTATTTATTTTCTTAGGAAAATACCCCATTCCGAGCACCCCCTCTACCCACTTCCCCGCATGGTGAATCGGACTCTGTTATATACGCAATTCATTCCATCGATCTGTAAGCAATTTCGCTACTTCGAAAAATCGCTTTTGCACTTGACAAAAATGCCCCTCTTCTCCCCTACTCCCCTCTCTTGCTTTCCTCGCCTTCTCCCATCCCAATTATGCCAGCCTATTTTCTCGTTAATAATGTTACAAGCAACAACGAGCAAACGAAATACGAGATTATGCTAGCAGAAAAGCTCAAACCAAAAGCAATAGACTTTTTCGAATGTATACTCGTTTGAGCCGCCGAATGGCCCAGGAAAAAGCGAAAAATAAGGAATTGCGCCGGACAATTATGGAGCGGCTGTTTGGAGAAGACTCGGAGGACTGAAACGCGGAAACTTGACTTGGTCTTAAATCACGAACATGGGAAGAGAGATTGGATTTCATCGATGAAGAATGGCTTTCACCGCGGAAGGACAAACTGCGGTACGGAGAGACCGCTACAGCTCGGGTGGGGTATTCACTATGCATAGGACACTAATAAGGTAAAAAGAAAGGATCCGGGTTGACGGAAGATGATTTTTACAGGTACCATTTACCACGTAAGGAAAACCTGTGGTTCGAATCCGCAGCGTGGTTAGCCAACGAAAGGTTACACCAGCAGATAGAATGCTACTTCTTTCTGGTCTTACCACTTACCCATTACTTAGATTATTGACTTCACAAAGCGGGAAGGACATCAATCAACATCATTTCTCGGGCAGTTGATTGACTAGTTCCTGCATCTCGGAGTTGAGGAAGCTAGCCCCGACTATCTACTTAGTCTTTCTTCTTAGGACTCTGGGAGAAGACTTCGGGCCTCTCAGGTTGAAGCCGCTTCTAAGCCAATTCAATTACTTCTCTGTAGTACCGGTATAACATCGACTACTAAAAGTAGAAGGGAAGAAAGGTTATCCAGATCCACTAGCCACTTCTTTTGGTCCGGGATAGGAGGATCCACTTGTTGAATCAGACGAAGTGCTGGTACTCGATTCGAAGCAAATGTGGCTGGACGCCGCACTCCTGGCACCTAAAAGTGTGCTTTTTTCGCGTACTCTTTTTCATGTGTGATTTAAAAGGAATGGAGATGTTTTTAGTACAGATCTTTTAAGCGAACCACTATTAAGAGTATTTGATTCAAGATCATCTGATTTGGATGAGAAAAATCCTTTCCATTGCCAGTCAAGCCTGCGAGCCAGTGTCAGTCCTCGCTGAATCGGTCAACCTTCCGGAAAGAAAGTAGTCCATTTTTCTTCTATATTACTGAATCACTCCACTTCGTTAGAATTCGATGTGTTAAGCATATAGCAAAAGTAGCAGAAAGAAGAGAAAGGGGCACTATTCAACATGAGGGACCGTAGGCGATCTAAGGTTGACCGGCTCTCCGGACCCATTTCGGGACACTATTGGAGAGCGCACTGGGCCCGCCGCTTTCTAAGTCGACTCAATGACTAACTGAATAGCCCTTCTTCTCTTACGCAAATACCAGTTTTCCAATCTCTCTTACCAGATGTGCCACGGTGCATTTCCTCTCAATCTCCCCCTGGTCGAGAACCGCTTTCCCGAACCAGATTGATCGAAAACATAGATCGAATTAGATGTGTTAAGCATATCGTATAGAAAGACTAGCGCTGTAAAAGAGAGTCCTATACCCGATCTCTGCTATAAGAATCTCACGATTCAAAGCCTTTAATTTAAGGGTGATTCCCTTCTCGCTACCCTAAACTCAGGTTTTTCAGCTTCAATCTCAACCTCTGGGCAAGAGAATATTCTAGTACCAGCTCTGTCTGACTCTTCAAAGATAGCCCCAGAATCTCTTCATGCCTTTAAGTTTAAGAAAGGGCTTTACCCTCAGTCTGCTAAACCAAAGCATCCTGGCCTCAGGCCAAGCATTAGCATTGGGAGTGGAATTCCCAGCTAGAAGAACCTTTTTGCGGCCCTAAACTCAGGTTTAGAAGCTATTGAATCTGTCTCTGGAAGAAAGTTAGCTCTTAGTCCTCTTTGGACTACTGCATTTACCCACATCCTGGCAACGGGCTAAAGCCCAATGAAGAGGGAAATTCTTGGAACTAGGGAAAAGATGCATTTCTAGGGAATCACTCCAGTTTGAAGCTTCTTCCCTGTCGGCTATTGAGAATGAAAGAAATAGGTAAGATTTTTTCATTTCTTCTCTTGCCTCGGCTTCGCCTTTGGCTTCAAAGCCCTAATTTTGCGAAAAGTCTAGAATTGAATGTGTTAAGCATATAGTTTCTGTAGCTTCTCAAGACTAGCTTTGCTTCATTCTTCAGTCAAAGGAAAGAAAGTAGTCCATTTTTCTTCTATATTCGCCGTAGTTGTCTTTTCTGCCTTAGCCATTCTCCCTCCGCTTAGGAAGCAATGAACTCACTCCAGATCTTTCAATTCCGCAAGTTCAGATTCACCCCCTTTACCCGAAGCGGGAGTTTCCCCGTCCAACCTCTCTAGGCTGTTTCGGTTTGGGACAATAAGGTGCCATTGAATGCTTTCTCTCACTCCTGATTGAATTATTCCCTCACCGCGGATTTCAAAACCTTTTAGTCAAGCTTCCACTCCGGCCGTCATTGACCTAGGCGGGTGGAGGAAGCAGCCTTCTTTAAAAGAAAGTCATTCCTTCAAGCCGTTCTAGCTAAGAGTCGGAGGCTGGCCGGAGGGAAGAACCAACTTATTTTGAAATGGGATTCTTTTAGATTTAGAAAAGATTAGCTTTTGTTCTCTTATTCCACGCCCTTTTTTATAGCTTTGGATTTTTATTTTGGGTCAATCTCCCTTTCTCATCTGGTCTTGCAGGAGAGTAATTCTTTCTATTCTAGAGTAAAGAAAGGCGGAAAGCAAACCAAACGATTCGTTCCGGCCATTCCCTTCTTCTATCAAAGAAGCAATATATTCTCTTCATCGCTCTAAGATGATTGGTTCTGGTGAGTCCCCGTGACGGTAGAGAATAGAGAATGAGACTTCGCCTAGTGCGCTTTGGAAGAAGCTATAAGAATTGTATGAGCGAAAGTGCCCAAAGCCTCTTTGGAGAGAACCATGTCGAAGGAACTCGGCAAAATGCGAAGTTTTTTCCTGGAAGTTTCAACCTTGTTGACTCGCTCACCTTCAAGTTCAAGAGTCATAAGCTTCCCTCTTTCGCCCAGTTCCTCGATAATCTAGAAAATCGTTTGACTTTGAATGCCGAAGCCCTTGACGGACAAATAAGCTTTCGAAGAATCTATGGTATGGGTTCAGCGAGCACCTTCATTCCATTCACACTGTATCAAGTTCCATCCTTAGTGAGATAGATCAGTTAGAGAATGAATGTTGTACAGAGAGCAGTACAAAAAAAAAAAGTAAATATATACTTTTTACTTCGCACTCTATAACTCTTGCCATATAGACTTCTCTCTTGACTTTCCTTGTGAACTGACTTTGGATCGAAGATTCTTTCTTGATACGTCTGGTCTGTTGAACTGAATGCCGTGGGGCAGGAATGAGAGAAGCAAGCAATATCGGGGGAAAGGGCTTTCCCTTCTCTATGATGAGAAGGGTGCGTTCTATCAATCCGGACTGGTTACTGGACATCATAAACTAGACTTTGACACCTTAGTTCAGACAACATAAAGGGTTAGTCCCGGGATGGACAAATAAGAAAGCCTATATACATGGACGTGAGCTAACTCCGGCTGCAAGTCTAAGCACTGGTAAGGGTTAGACCCTAGTCTAGTGTAATATGGAATCCTTCCTACTACTTTTACGAGAAGGCAAGGGTAGAGAAAGCTGCGTAGGATATCATAGAAACCGCCAACCCTGCTTGCTGGGAAGGGGAGTTACGCCCTGTCTGTCCCTTACTCTGGCACTGAAGTTAGGAAGCCCTTTTCTCAGCCTCTGAAACTTCACTTGAGTGACGTACCAGCTCTGACGTCCTTTCAGACGGGGCATGATACAATTCAGATAGGGTAGCCTGAAAAACTTCATGTTCAACTACCCTTCGTGATTCTCCTGCTTAACACTCCTTTTTCCTTCTTAAAGCTAAAGTTAAAGCTAAAAACATAGAACAAGAAAGAAGAAGAAGAAAGCAAAGAACATCCTGTCTTCGTAAGACAGTGAAAGAGAGGGACTTCTTTCACTGTCTTACTTCGGTTCCGAGCGTAGAATCGAATCTGCTCTAGTATCCGCTAACAGATCAGTAGGCTCTGACAGCCTCCTCTCTTCTGCTAAGGCATGAAAAAAGGAAAAAATAAAGTAAAGAAGGAATCTGCCTCCGATCTGGCTTTCAAACTCGAAATTTCATAAGAAAAGAAAGGTTTTGATTCGTCTTTGCTTGAGTAAAGAAAGCTTTTTTATACGGAGCCGGATAAAACAGTCTAATGAGAAAGCGTCTGTTCACGTCAGGCAATGGTTTGGTTTTGTTGATCTAATTGATGTCGAGATTCACTTTTTGTTCCGTGTACTTTAGTAATAGTATGAAGGATATAGTGGGCGTACTGTCTTACCTGTCCACTCAAGGCGTTGCAAGCAAATGGTTTTTGAAAGCACTAGAAATCGTGGTCAACTTTTTTCCAGTGCGGGTTTGACCTTTTTTTGGTATACTTTTTCTCATGTCGTACAGCCAAGTAGAAAAGCAGCGAAACAGAAATTCTCGTAGATAAGAGAGAACTTTTCTCGTTATTCGTGGAGGGGCCGCGGAAGAATTGGGTTCGACTCCCATAGCCCCTATGTGGCGAAAAAGACCGATTCAACGAGAGCCAATGTTTTTTCACTTGTGTCGTCGACTTTTAGGTAATGTTCAGATGTCAGTAAATGTTCGGAAGAGAGAACTTACAATAATACAACGCCGCATTCTCCGAAGATTGAGGAACAAGATATCTATTACGAGAGAAAATTTTAACAGTTACATCCAATCACAAACTACACGAAAGTTGTCCCTTTTTCTTTTGGATTTGCTCATTCGGGCAATTCCGTTCCTAGTTGCGGGAATGAGTTCGTCTTTTTTTGGCGTTCCAATAATATGCTTTTGCGATGATCAAGGCGATGAACAAACCAGTGAGGACAGAGAAAGCGACGCTGGCATCGGCGCCTCGGAGGGAGCACCTGCTCCACAACAAAATAATCCTACCTTGGAATCGGGTTCGGATAAAGCCCACGATAAAGCTTCCGGCTCCGGAGAGAAAGAAGCTTCTTACCAACTGGCCAAGGGGAAGCGCCCACTAGAGGTTAACGAAATTAACCAAGATGGGATCTGGGACGAGGTTGCTCGCGAAGCGAAGCGCCACAAAATAGCGAAGGACTCTGACTGGATGAGCGAGTGGGTGACTTCTCATGAAAACCGGATAGGGGATCTTATTAATGAATTAAGGAAGAAGGAGCACATGCGCCCTCTCGCCCCTTATCGGCTCCAAGAAGTGGTCGAAATGCTCGAAGACCGATATTCGGTCGAAAGGTTAGAAGAAATTTTAAGGGACCTTTCTCAGAAAGGACTCCAAAGTTCATTCTATCAAGAATCGAAAGTAGACCGAGACCTCCCCAGCGAAAAAGAGGCAAAGGCCTTATTCGATAACGTAAACAAAGAGGAATAAGCCTTGATGCTGCTAACTCTCGCTTTGGTCCTACTTTTGCTTTCTTTTGTTAGGAAAAGGCAAAGGAAAGGATCAACTTAGTACCTAATGCTTGGCAATCCTTGGTAGAGCTTTTGTATGATTTCATTGTGACTTGTTCCCGACCTAATCAATAGCACTCGCATTGAGCGAGCTCTTTTAGAGATACCTAATTCGTCTTCCATGTTCATGTTCATCCTAGCAGCTCAGTGGTAGAGCGGGCGGCAGTTCACTTGAAGTAAGTTACTGGTCTGTCTACGCGTAGGTTCGATTCCTGCCTGGGGGAGGGGTGCTTTCTATACGATGATTCTACTAACCGAAAGAGGGGACAAAGAGTTATCTCTGCGGCTTAAGGCTCTGTCGTTCTCTGTTCATAAGAAAAGTAGCCAAAGCTAGAAGAAGAAAAGAAAAGGACAGAAGAACTTAGAGAATCGCTTCCCTACGTTATTCTCTTTTTTTAAGGGTTTAAAAGGTAGGAGAGTTGCTCGGAGCGCTATAACCCCCGGAGGGAAGGTAACGTGAGCCGACGAGCGCATAACCCCGTAAGGCTTGCAGCGAAGCGGGTTCGCATTGAATATTTTCCAATACGTATTTCGAGGTTCGAGCTGAATCAATCACGGACTCAAGACAGTCTCTCTAGCATATGGGCAAGGGGTGGTTGCTAGGAAAAGGTGGACTGGTGAATGGCTGGGACAGAGCAGGGAGTGGCAAAGGGTTCGTATAATATAAGAAGATGTTCTTCGCTCCTCATCCCATTTGGCCAAGAAGAGTACGATTTGTCTGGCATTGTAATTGAATCGATCGGTATCCGAACCTCATGTGGAAGGAAAAGGATTGGCATCTTCTATCGCATTAGCGTTGAGATCGCGAAAGTCAACGCACATGCGGACTCTGCCGTCCTTTTTCGGGACAGGAACTATGTTTGTTGGCTAACCGGGGTATTCCGTCACTACAAGAAATCCTGCCTTTAGCTGCTTTTCTACTTCTTCTTTGATTTTCAACGTCTATTCGGGCCTAATTATCCTCAGTTTCTGCTTGACTGGCTTGGCATCAGAATACAAAGGCATTTTATGCTGAACTATGTCTGTGCTGAATTCAGGTATATCATCGTAGGACCATGCAAAGACATCCTTGTATTCTTTCAAAAGGTCAATCAGGCTTCTTCCTTCTTCGAGAGTCAAAGCAAAGTGGTTCCTATCCCTAACCTCTTGGGTTCGTCTAAATTAATTGGTTGGGTTTCTTCCATGACGGGTGGATACTTCCTATCCTCTGATCTCTCCACCATTTCCAAGAGTTCCGGAGGAGTTTAACCATAGGTTTCTTCCTCATCTACCTGCATGAGGCAGTGATCCTTGGAAGGGGAGCTCCTCCGTCTAGTCTATGCCTTTCGGTTGTTACGGTCGGGCTACTAGTCAAGCAGCTGCAACTCAAGCAACTTCTCCACAAACCTCCTTTGTGAAAGTGTTAAAGTCCCACCTTTCCTATCCCTTGGCCATTCCAAGGATTTGACTTGCCGGTCAAAATCTTGTACATAATCTCTCTCTCTTGAGTGGAATTTCCATTTCTTCCTGAACATCAGAAAATGGAAATTTTTTGAAAGTCTCTTTGCTTCATTCCTAGCAAGCACCATTCCCAGTTCTTCTTTCATTTTTCTACCAGTTCACTAGGGATAGTTTTCGAGTCGCCTATGGAGTAAGAGGGGGGTGAAGGGCTTCGTTTACCTCCATGTAAGTATCTGAAATTCTAGTTTTATTCAACAGCCTTGTAACCTGGGCTTCATTCAGTTTTATTCATAGAGAGAGGTGATAGTTTAGCATCTTTATGTTGCCTGACTCCTAAGGCCTTCGAGGTTTTCAATACCGAGCCTTTCCTAGCACTTTTACCTGGGTCCTTAGACTTCTGACTTTTATTCTCCTGATGAGAACGACGACTAATCCCAACTAACCGGTTATCCAGTACCTCTAACTGGACTTGACCGAAAACTACGGATGTCATGGAGCATCGGATTCGGCGATCAAAACCTAGACAAGAACCCCGTCTTCACCTTATCTAGGTAAAGCAATTAAAAGGAGGAGAAAAAGCCAAAGCGAAATACCCTACCGCCCCTCACCTTGCTTCAGAAAGTCATTCATCGCTCCGCACCTTTCTTTCATATTTCAGGGGCAGTTTCTTTTGGAACATCGGTTTTCAGAGCTGATCCTGCCTTAAGTCATTCACGTCTAGCTAACATTCCCCTAACGGTTCAACTCACTTAAAAAGCAGGAGATGGGAGATCTAACGGGTAACTTGTGCCAATTCAATGCCCGGCGAGACCGCATCAATCATGATCAAAGGGTACACGCTAACTAAAGTAGCAGCATCCAGCATCCTCTTCACGACGTAGTTTTAGGTCTTAAGGGTAAAAAAGGATAGTAATCCAAGGGCTCACACAGTGACAAAGCAGGGATCTATTCGTCCACTCCCTTATATATATGGTCGCTAATAGCATATAAAGTATGATATGTATGCTAGGGCGAATCTACCTTTTTTTCTTTTTTATATTAGCCTAGCTTAGCAAAAAGGCACCATTGGGGCCGGGGTCTACCTGCATTCTTTCTTAGTAGACTTGCCTACCTCAAAGACTTTGATCCTAGAACAACTCCTGTAAGAGCAGATCCTAGAACTGCTTCTTATCTTAATCTTATATTTCATTGACCCTCGGTTAACTAACTCCCTTTTTGGATAAAGAAGATTAGCAGCTTCTAGGAAAGGGGAAAGCTTTTTCTTCGAGTTCGAGTAAGGAAACCATTCCCCAACCAGTAAACTCAGAGAATCTGCATAAGTATTTATAACTTTATAAGTATTTATAACTTTCTCTGTGAAGTCAGGTAAGGTTCATTTTTTCATCTTTTCTCCTTCCTTTTTTACTTCTTACAGGGCACGAAAGGCACCAACCTAAAGGCAATTAGGGCTAACGAACCTAGGAGGCAGTTCCTAATAAATAATAAAAAAGTAAGAGCTATTCCATGGATAGGCCAGCGCCTAGCTCAGACGATTAGGAGAAAGATGTCCAACATAAAAAATCCTCTTCCCTGGTAGTTACTTCATTCACCTGTTGCGGTCTACCTCACTCTTCGGCCTAAACATCTCATAGGGCTGGCTGGCACAAAACCGAACAGGGTCTATCCACTGTTTAAGATAAGCCTATCGTCCTACTCAGACCTACTAGCCGGCGCCGATTCCAGTGTTCAGTACCCGGTATTCACTCCTACCTTCTTGATGCCATCCTTGTTACCGTCCTAGGAGTTGAAGCTGCGATTTTACTTTGACTACTACTTGGCTTGAAAGGCGGTCTTTGCGTAACCGGTGCTTGCATGGCTGGTAAAAAAATTGGGGTATTCAGTAGTGAATCTATCGGCCCCATAGCAGTGGCATACAACGAAGGACCTAATCCGAAAGCCCGACAAATTTGAGGAAAGAGCTTTCTCTAGGCAGAAGAGGAACATTAGCAGGAGAAGGTGGTCATGGTGGGGTTGAGTGAATGATCGATGGCTTCACTTCCGATTTCGTTTTCACTTACTTCCCTATCTACTATATCTTATAGTTATAGTAGAATAATGGGCCTGTTACCTTTTAGTAGCTTTTGAGAGAAGTGGTGACAGGCTTGTGATCTAGCCCGATCCCTAATGGGAAACTAGAGCTAAAGCAAATCCTGTAGTTAGGAACATAGCACATCAAATCCTCTGTACCGATGGGACAACTGAGATATAGACCTCGGTGCCTGGTGGGAAAAGACCCTATTCAGAGAAAGAAATGTTTGAGAAGGGGAGACAGCCGATGGAGTCAGCAAGCCTTAAGGCAAGAGATTCTAGCAGTTTACCCTTTTCATACCGGAGGGAGTACTAGCATTTAAGTAAGGCTGTCTTGCTATTAATAGCTAAAAGTTCTATCAAAGAAATAGTATTATTTTATAAATATTCCTCTATTTCCCCTTTTCTGAGCCATCTAGCTAATGAGCAAGATAGCAGCCTGCCTTCGGTCTTTTTGCCGCAAAGAAGGAAGGGGCGAAGCGATTCTTATTCTCTTAAGCAAGTGACTCGCGTGTGAGGGGCAAAAAGAAAAAAAGGCTATACTATAAGAACAAAGGTGCCTAAGCGCTTTAAGGATTGTGATAGATGCAATTTCTCAAGTCTTGATTGAGGGCTTTGCGGCTTGACTCTTACCCTTTGAAAGGTAAAGCTTGACCGTGGCAGTATGTTAGCCCCGTTCCGTTTTCATCCTTTGCCCCTATCAATCCAATCATATATATTTGTATTGATTTTTAAGGGATTCTTCCAATCATAAGCCATAACTTTCTTCTTTGCTTAACGAATTAAACGCACAAAGACTTCCGTTAATCATAGAATCAATGACTGGTTAGTCAGTGTAGGTCAATTGGATTGGTAGGCTAACAACTATATACATAGTCTATCGTTCCCTCTGAGTGAGGAAAGATAGCAGGCTCAATTGGAGCGGAAAAAACGCTTGGCTAAGAGTTCTAGATTGACTCTGACATCCGTAGATGCCAACCAGAGTTAACCTGCATGCATAAAGTGGCCACAGTGAGATAAAGTGGGGAAGCTGGGTTCTGAATGAAAACATAAAAACATAAGGAGCAGGGGAATGGTAGGATATTTTAGGAAGCTTAAAGGTAAGCCAAGCCTCTTGTAACCTTATTTCGTGTTAACACATTGTAAGTTTAAGGGCACAATTGAGATTCCATTTCGATTATTATAATTAATAATAAATTACCGAGGTATACAGCACAGCAAACCCAGTATGGCACCTGTAAGAAGGGGGGCAGGCTCAACTACCTTTGGCAGAGTGTATCACTCATTCTATTCAAGGGTTGACCTTTCCTTTGAATCCTAAAGAGAGTACTCCTTAAGAAAAGGTGAAGAAAAAGAGAGTTCGCTTTAGAATTCATCTGGCTCGATCCAAGTTCATTCGAACTGATCCCATAGAAAGTCTGTCAGAGACTGCAGCGGATATGCGAATCTTAGAGTAACAACTCATCTGCGACACCACAACTACCTATCTAGAAAGAAAGAACCTACTCTATCTCTCCTTCAGTTTGTGATGGGCTTGAGTCGAAGACCCTCAATTCAACATCAAGTTCCTCCTTGGGCATCAATGCCTATTATATAGATGATAATCTCTCCTTTAACTCAAGCAAGAACAGCGGAGTCAACAAGTGCTATCCATGTTCAAGCTCAAAGCAATCCACCGAACCCAAGTCAACCGAACCAGACTAAGATCAGTCACTTGGGGGGGAAGTCAGGTAGCGGGCAATAGCCCTTTTTCTTCCTAAGAGTGTATTGATGTCGGCCTTCGCTCTTATCGCAGCACCGCTGCTTATTGTTGCTTATTGTTATTGGATTTTTCATCTGGTTGTACATGCTCCCTGAGCATGGAACAACACAACAATTTCTCCCCACTTCTTGCCTCCTCTAGACCTTGAGGACCTAAAGAGGACCATCTATGATATAAATAGTGCGAGTATTATTGAAGGGGCTGAGAGAGCGACGAGCGAGTTAGCGGGACCTCCCGATGTGAAAGAGAGGGAGGTCCAAGCCAGCCCAACTAGAGCCGCTAAGACCATACCAGTGCTCTCCACACGCCCATCTTTGCTCGATTACAGATAATCTCTCTTGTGCACTGCGAAAGGTTTAGGAATAGCCTTACCTTACTCCTTAAAACCAAAAGCCAGATAGATCTTGCTACTAGAAAACCGAAGGAGCACACAAAGCAACCTCACGTCACCAAGATAAAGACGTTTGGAAGGTTTTATTTTATTTCACGAACTTCATTTCTCTACCAGTAGCGAGATTATAAGGCTGCGCATCTCCAGAAGCATCAACATGATCTTCCTAATACACTTCTTATTAAAAGGAAAAAAATCATCATTCTACAAAGCAGCAAAATAAATAATTATACATATAAAGCTCTGGAGTCGAAAGATTCCACATCCATGGATGAAAATATTAGGGTTAGCTAGTAACCATAGCATCAACGGATGGGATAGGAGCAAAACCCGACTTAAACTACCAGCAATTCCCAACCATAGTTGGTAACACATCAATCTCATGGGGCACTCTCATAGCCTGGAAAGGGACTTAGGCTGACTGCAACAGAGCTTGCCTAAGCTAAGGTTTTAAAACGAACTAGCTTGGACCAGCGCCCCTAGACTTTAAATAGCTGACTATTAAATCACACTCGATTCAGTTTTCAACTAATGTATTAAATTAAAAAACTTGTAACTTTAATTGGGCTTGCTTACAGAAGTAATCCAATCCTTACCTTAGAAGGGGACTGCTTTCTAAGCTGATTGGATTTTCGAACATCGTTTTCGTACTAACTAACCCCGACAAGAACCCCTTCTTCTCTTTTATTTTAAGAATTAAGAAGCTGCTCCCGGCTTTCGGAAAGCTAGAACATCGACAGATAGAGCGAAGAGTCCATAAGGAGAGGAGCTTAGTTGACAGCTAGAGCACCGACAGATAGAGCGAAGAGTCCATAAGGAGAGGTACTGAAAGTCTCGACTGTAAAGGAAAGGGCTTTTCCCTTTGTCTGCTCTAAACCTAAACCAACTAGATCTCTTTCTTCCTCTGCGATTGAGCTCCATACCTTGTTCACATCACAGGCTATTGGACTCATAGGTTCAATAGGGTCTTTGTGGTGATTTATATATCAAAAACAGGACTTTCTTCTCCCCTTTGGGGTAGCCTATTATATTAGTGCTTTAGATAGTGCTTTATAAGCTATTTAATCTCAGTCTCTATCTCAATCAGCTCTTAGGGAAAGCATCTCTCTTAGGTCTCTTAGATCCTCTCTTCGGCTACCTCTTAAGGGAACAAGCAATCAAGAAGCAAGTCCGTCATTGGATCTCTTGCTAGCTCTTCGGCATTGAACTACTCATTGTCAGGATGTGGGTGCCTACTCTTACTATCTCTTCGTCTTGCTAGCTCTGCTCTTTGGCTAAGTCAAAGGCTAAGTCTTCATAGGTATCAGCCAGCTTTCTTCTTCTTCTTGGCTCTATTCCTCCTCTTCTTCTTCCTCTTCTTCGGAGGATACATATATAGAGTTGGGATTACAGGTTCTTTGTCTGGTATTCCATCTCTGCCCTTATCTTTCCGCTCTGGCTTGGCACCTTGGCTAGGCGCCTTCTCTGTGAGCTCTTTGCTTTCATGAGTAGTTTCAGGGGAAGACTTGGAAAGTTGTAAGTGAAGATAGCTGTGCTTATTGGTCTCAATCTCTTTCTCTGGTTGTGTCAGCTCTGTGGTTTCATCTTCATCAGTGGTTTGCTTCAGCTCTTTGCTTTCATCAGCAGTCTCATTAGTCGTCTCATTATCTGTGAGCTCATTCTCATTGCTTTCATCAGCAGTCGTCTCATTATTGCTTGAATTGCTTGAATCAGTATCAGTAGTAGTCTGATTATTGGTCTCTGGTTGTGTGGTTGAATGAGTGGTTTCCTTGTTTGACTCAGTGGTTTGCTTATCATCAGCAGTCTGATTATTGGTCCGTGGTTTAGTGGTTAACTCATTAGTCTCAGGGGAAGACTTGGCATCAGTAGTCGCCTTATCTTTGGTCTCCTCATTAGCTTGGCTCTTATCCTTCGTCTTGGTCTCCGGTTGTCTCTGTGCTTTATCCTTCTCTTGTTCTCTTTGTTGTTTGAGTTGTTGTTTTAAACAATTTCTTACAAAACCCCGTAATTTTGGGCATAAATGAAATTGACTTCCTAAGTGACATTTGAAATTGAGACTTTTTATAAAACACCGTAAAAAAAGGCATAAATGAAAGATTTTTTTACTTTAATTATCTATAATATGCCTATGAATCCAATTTACCTTACCGAAAGCAAGAAAGACATGGGAAAAAGCAATAAGGAACCTACGGATTCTCATTGAACACAAACCCATTTCGAATGATTGCCGGTTTACTATTTCGAATGATAGGCGGGGGCAGGATTCGAACCTGCTGTTTTCAGGGCATGAGCCTGACGAGTTGACCATTCCTCTACCCCGCTTCTTCCCCCTATCCTTTCTATTGGACCGGTACACTGAAGACCAACTTAATCTCGATGAAAGGTGGAGTCGAAACTTTTCGATCATTCAAGTCGGATAGCATTTCTCTACGCTAGGATCCGACCTACATTAACTTCTTTCTTCTCTTATGAAATTTCTAGTTCTTTTCTTATGAAATTTCTAGTGGGAATTTTCAATGAAAGGAGAGCTTGCCACAGTGCTATAAAGAAGAAAGCAAAGAAGCAAAGCAAGAGAGCTTTTTCCCGTTCCGGGAAGGTAAGGGAGAGGGGTTTCATACTCATTTAATGACTTTCAAACTAAAATTCATAAGATAGGTTGAGTCTTCAGTTCCGTGCATAAGACTCATTTTTTCTAAGGGTTTAGGTCAGGCTTTGTTTTGAGAGAAGAAAGCTGTCTTAATGCTCCCCTTTTTTGCGCTGTGTGCTCTGTGACTTCTAGCTAGGAAGCAAGGGCAGCAAAGGAGAAGAAGCGCACTGCAGGAGTTGGTGAATTTCGGAGCCTTCTTCGATTCGATAGGGCTTGGGCTCTCGAGAGGCGACGATCGGGGGAAGCATGACCGGCACAAGATCTTTGGAACCGCAGGTAGACGCTTTTGTCACTCGCTAGGAGGTCAGCAGAAAAAAGGCGCTGTTCGGGAAGCTTTTTTTTATAGCAGGCGGGTCATAAGTTCAGCTGGTGAAGGCAGGGGAACCGGACAAAGGGGTGAACATTCAGGCAAAAAGAGGACTTTGAATGTAGGGGCTTCTAAGTGTAAAGAGGCTACACGAAGGGCTGTAATACTAGGAAAGCGGAAAGCATGGGTAGGGCAAGAGGCTGTGGACGACGTGACCCGTTAGCACCGGATGAATGACGCAAACTTGAGCGCCTGAAGTCACGAGAGAAGGACGCGAGTTCCTTCAGGGCAAAGGGCATACCTGAAATTTAGGTCATGCAGGAATGCAGAAACGGAACAAAGAAAAGCTTGACGCTAATCCACTAAAGACTGAACCCATCAAACGAACAAGTCCCTAAGGCTTCCACAGACCGAGGCTTATAGCAAAAGGAAAGACGATTATATCCAATAAAAACCTCGCCAAGTCTCTAATCAGGGGCTCCATCATGTTAGCCAATACGAAGAGTGGCTGTTCTGTTAATAGAGTATATCACAGCTAATGCACTCCACGATTCCGAATACACCTATAAGCTCGCCTCAATCTTAGATTTTTCCTTTATATGCTTTAGTAGATAAAGACTCTTTGACGGGCTACTCCCCAAGCAGAACAACCTCACTGTCTCCCGAAGCTGCCTAGTCACACAATGCAGTTGGAGCTAGAGACGAGGATGGACCAGACTTAGCCAGAATAGACCAAGCTAAGCAAAGAGGAACCTATCCCAAGCATAGCATCAACTATGATATCTTCCCTACTGCTATAAAGGAATAAGGAGAGAGACAATGCAGAGAAGCACTTTTCGAAGAGAGAGAAAGAAACCTCCCTAACTCAGAAAGGCATGGAAAGCGGGCTTCGAAGTCGACTAAGAATAATTGGGGCGTATAGTTGGGAATTCAAGGTCGAATACTTGATCAACCTGGGCTTTGGCTTGATCTTAGCACGACTGGTAGTCTTGGAATGACTGCTATAGTCCCTCAAGCTTGCAAGCAAAAGGTCGAAGCATGATTACAAAGGAAGCATGCATATGTTATTACAATCAGCTCATCTACTGAAAGAGGAGTACTTGGATTTAGGAACTGCACTTCTACTTTCTTTATTCACTCGCCTTCTTCTTGCTGGTGGGCCTTGCTGCTTGGCTGCTTTCCCCGGTGCCCGCTCTGAAATGAAAGCGGAGGTCTCTTTACCGGTCGCCGGTCTCACCTATCAGGTGGCAGAGAATTGGAGAGGATTCTCGGTTCTTTGTAGGCTTCTTGAAGAAGGTTCTGCTAATAGCTATGGAAAAACCAAAGAGACTTGTCTCGCAGTCTACCCCAAAAAAGAAAAAAATTTAGGCAAAAGGTCGGGGTGGTCTCGCTCTGTATCTGAAGCAGTGTGCGTCTTGGCTAATGACGGCCTATGGAGGCGATAAGAAAGCTCCAGACTTCTTGCCTGGACCGGTCTCCGTCTCCCTCACTAGGTCCGGCTATCCTCGGATCTTCTTTCCATAGAATAATGATATAGAAGAAAGACGGTCGGGCGGTTCAGATTGACCTTTCGTTCCTTGGCTAAGTGTATTGAACTAGCCAGGAAGGTAACTAAGGGTACTTTTGATGATATGATCCGTCCTTGGGATGATCCTGAGGCTCTCTCAAGTTGGATTTCTCTTTTGTCTCTTTAAGACTTGACTCGTTAGAGATATGCCTTGGATTCTTATTTCCCCTTTACCAAGGGATGACGTGGTCTCCAACCTGGAAGGCGGCTGCCAACTTAGAAGTTCAATGCTTAGTAAAGTACCCTTATCATAGCATAGGGTGAGACTTGCTTTCCTTCACTTGCTTATGAGTTGACGTCCTTTCCATTTCTCCTTTTCTATGTACATGCGCAGGGGAAAGAGTGGTCCCAAGGGTGTCTGTGGGCCGAGAGAGTTCGCTATCCGTTTGATTACCATAAGAAAGAAGGAGTTTATTTTGAGTTATCTTGATTGGTTCGAAAGGACCGTACTTCCCCCATTGTCATCAGGTTCAGTCGATTCCGATCGCAGGCCGACTTGATGAGAGGAGGGAAAAGGAAGAATTTTCTATCGGCAACTATGTCAGCTGTTTCGCGCCGTTCATGACTTTCTCATGTCGGTGTTGCGTACCACAAGAGGGTACATTCCACCAGACTTGGCCTCTTGACTTGCTAGTTGGAAATCAGGTGTGCTATAGTTTCGACTTCCAGTCGGCTACCGACGGGTGGTCTTTAGTCTTGCTCTTTGAAACTATGGTATGCTTGTTCGATAGGTCGTTCGCGTCTAGCGCGGTTCATTCTGCGCTGGGGACTAACATCTTTTAGGTTAGCGTCTGTCATTTTCCTTCTTCTTATCTTTTTCTTGTGAGAATCACTATGGAAATGACTTATAGTAAGTAGTAAGCTAAGCTGCAGGATGCTTCTGAGAAATTCCTTTGTAAAGGAGCTCTAGTTAAGGAATAGGCTCAATAGTTTCATTTAATCGATTTTGACGGTCTTTTATAATAAATTGTTTAAAACTCATATTCTACTGAAAAAAAGGCAAAAAGAAAGGGTAAGAAAAGACCTTTAGGGCTTTAGCTTACAATGCAGGTTCGAATCCAACAGCGAGCAAAAGAGCTCGCCTTAGATACATCTATTAGCACTTCACGAGTGCATTAGTTGTGGAAGGAGCCCGCTTACCCACTCTCCCTCCTCCCCCATTCCTAGGGGGCCTCATCTTCTTCGTGAGAAAAAGACTAAACCTTCAAAAAGAAGACAACTCAAAACCTTAGAAAACAAATAAGATCAAAAAGGCCATCATTAATGCAAATAAGGCAATAGCTTCGTGTAGTAATTGGATGAGCGATTCTCAATTTCTCGTCTTCCATTCGCGGATCAAATTAAGTAAATTGGAAATTGCCTGGAGCCTGCGGCCTTTCTTATTGGAAAATTTTGCAGACTCCAGCTCTTTGATTTTATCAAGGACAGTGTATAGGAGTTCTTCCGGCGCGTCGGATAGGTCTAGCTTAACAGGCTCTAACAAGCGTTCCAATTTGGCTTTTTGTAGTTTTGAGGGTTCCAATTTATGAAGGACTTTGGTAATCTCATCTAGAAGCTCGTCAACTTGGATAGGATCGTGTTCATTGTCTAGAAGGGGACTAGAGGCTTGCCCCACCTCCTCCTCCCTTCTGCGCGCCTCCTCGTGCTGCCCTAAAGGGGTCGCCCCCTGAAGTTGCGTTTCAAGCTCCGGACTGGTCTCAACCTCGAATACTTCCGCCCGGGTTCCCGGACTGGGCGCTTGAATGATTCTAACAGCCGACCCAGAACCGGGCATACCTCTAGAAGAGAGCGTATTCTCATTATTTGATGTGTCCCCCAATGCCAATAGAGTTGAATCTGAATGATGAGGCGGGGTGGGTGGAATTGAATTCCCATTTCTTTCCCCCAGCGATGGCAAAAAGGGGACAACCGCGCTCAATAGCTCATTCATCAATAAGAATGAGATTTTCGAAAGAAGGAGAACAATTAGGATAGTGAGTATTCTTTTTATTTGAAAGGGAAGGTTTCGTACAAAAGGAAACCTCTCGAACAAATAAAAAAGATTAGTCGAACTATAACTATATAAAGAAAAATTTAAGTAAAGTTGAAACCAGATGAACGAACGAGTCCTACTAAGTCTAAGTTTTGCTAAGGATGGAGAAGAACTGAAGACATTTCCAATACCGACAGCTGCTCCCGCCAAAGCTATTGTAGCAGCTCCCGCACCGATTGATTTTGCACCTTCTAACATCTCCAGAATTCATTTTATTCTCGTCACGCTTTTAACATAACAATAAAATTGAACATGAACTATATACTCTCCTAGTCGATTCTTCCCTTTCGCCGACTTACTTCGTTCCTTTCCGGCGTAAACTGTATATCTCAGAGAGGTCGTATTTCTTTGGGTTGGTAGTATTCGTAGGAGATTATTGGCCGGGGTTCTGCTTGCACCAGTCGTTGATAACCTCGATTAACCTTTGTGCTGCTTTGGCGCCGGTTTTAGGCCTTTCGTCCCCCTCAGAATGTTCAAGTATATCTAATTGGTTCATGAGGTGGTGAAGTTTTTGTGAACTCGCAGTTTTCAGCCCTAGTTTATCATAAACAGAGCTTAGAATATCCGATCTCATGGTTATGCGATTAAAAGAAGATAAAACCTCTGAGATTCGATGTTCTACCGCTAGGAGGGATGGCGCAGCCTGAAGTTGCGCTTCTTGGTCTGGACTGGGCGAAACTTCAAAAACTTCTGCCGGGACTCCGGGACTCGGAGCTTGAAATATTCTATTCGAAGTGATTGAGTCGGGGCGTTTGTCCAGCGCCGCCCAGAGCTCATCTTGCGGCACGCTCACCACCGAGCTAGACGGGCTAGACGGTCCTGCATGCGGGTCGAAAGGGGGCTGAGGACAGGGGGTTTGCCCTGTGGATGCTGAAGATATGACGTTTTTGTCAGAACTGGCTCCCTCTGGAGACATCATGTTGCAACAGCCCCACATATCCTCAGACATCACAAGAGCCCCCACTAGGAGACCAAAGTAGCCGAAGCGAGCAAAGAGGAAGTAGATAGCCTTGCTGAAAAGGCTACACATTAGTTCACCTCCAAAAAAAGTGACATCTAGGCCGATTAGCCGAAAGAATGAATAGAATACACATAGCAATACTAAAACAATAGTAATTCTTACTGTAATTCTTACTACAGAATTAGACATTCTACCGCACCGGGGCAACAATTTTTCTGGATAGATCGAACTATTGGAAGATAAAATGAAAATAACGCCTAACAGGATCAAAGAAACTAGGAAACTAATAACTAAAGACACTAAAATAGGAGCAAATTCTAACATCACCACAGCCCACTTCCTTCTATCGCTCCTTAGTTAGCGGAGCGGCATACCGAAAAGAAAAAAGCCCTTATTCGGATTCGAACCGATGACTGAAGCCTCTTTCTTTAAGGACCGCGTGACTCTTCTTTTTGAGGAAAGACAGAACTTTTCTTTATATACAAAATTTTCGGTCCACAAGGCATGCAAGCGAGGCCTATGTGGAAGAAAGAAAGAAAACTGCAGGCACTCTACAACAACAAGAGAAAGGCCAGTCGCGGAACCCCAACCCAATCCCACCGGAGAACCCATGCATTCAATTAGAAAAAACCTTTCTGCTTTGCTACTCCAATCACTTCCCACTACCAAAAGGAAACTAGTGGTAGAAGGTGACTTGTTCATTTATGAAATTAGAACCTTGCTTTAGGGGACGAGTGAGGAGTAGAGTAGGGGGGAAGTCCTAACCCTAACCGAGAGAGGATCCACGGTGGCTACAGGAAAGCAGAGCCAGCGCGAAGGCGGAACAAGACTGCAGATCTTTCTTTGTTTATAAAAGACCTTGGAACGTTTAACACCAAACAAATATCAAAGCAGAGTGGCAGCAGTGATCAACTCGCTTATGGCATTCGAGCGGAGTGCCTTCTTACTTTGCGAACATGCCATATTCATAGCCATAGACCGATGGAGCAAGAAGAATTCCCTTAAGTTAAGAGATCTCCGGACAGCTTACTTACAACTTTAAGAGATTCCCAGCAACATATCAGGATCTAGCTTTTAAGATAGAAGATGCATCATAAGATAATGAGCTAATCAAACGAGCGATTAAGCTGAAACAGCAAGGAGACTGATAGCGAAGGTAGGAATAGCTCGACTTGCAAAGGCAAAGGATATGGTTTTAAGCGAGTCAATAACGGGCATATAAGATCCGGGGATAGGGATACTTTTAAGGATCTTTTCTATCAGCTGAAGTAAAAAATAAGGATATAGCCGCTGCTAGGAATTAGATTCATCACCTCCTATGCCAGGAAAGCAGTCAGGGGAAGTTCGATCTAAGAAAGGACAGGCAGGCTCAAGTGCTGAGTCGGGCATGGTTCCCATCCGGTTCTAGCCAGCGAAGTGAGCCGGTCTTCCTCCTTTACTACCTAAAAGTGAGAGGATAAGGAATGCTACTCTAATGGAGCGGAGAACTATCTTCGTTAGAAGCAGCTAAGCGGAGTCTTGAAATAGATCCGGGTTCACCATTTTTAATGGTATTTATTATGTATGGCTGCCCAGAAAGAAGTATCATCGGCGTTAGGGTCGGAGAATGCCGGGTTTGAAGGACCGACGGAGCGCTAACTAGGAAGTCTTTACCGAGGGGCGTAGTGGAACACTAACCCAATCTCGAATAGATAGAACGAAAAAAAAAACTACAAGCAACTACATCAACAATTACATTGCCTGACGTGAACTCTAGTCGCTCTCGCTACGCTCATATATTCATTTGTATATGTCAATAAATAAATGTATACAAGGCTGCTTCCCGTATTACCTGCCAGGGCAGGGATCCTCGCCCAATCCGAAAGAAGAAGAAGAAAGAAATTCAATTCGAGGAGGCCAGTCAGCAATTCTAGGAGGAAGGGCGAAAGTGGACAGGGGATTTTTGCTTTGGTTGCCCTTTCCCCTGTTGAACGGTTCCAGTTAGGCGGATTGGTCTCTGCTACGCTATCTGAACGATTTTAGTCAGCCTCGCCAACATCTATCTTTAATAGTAATAGTCTAGAATCAATCTATTTGTGTCTAATCTTGCTTTTGGATGGATTTGTTTCCTATTTCTATGAGCTTCTAGGTCATACGAGGGGAAAAATGACAAGTTTCGTATGAAAGGGAGGGGGTTACGTCCTTTCAAGGTACAAGTTCTCTCCCCGGAGACACCTTACCCTACTTAGCTTGGGTTATTAAGCTATTGGGCGGATTAGTACTGTCTCATTCCAATCATTCTGGGCAAGACAGTCGGAAGCGAGCCAAAGGGTCGGCTTTCTTTCTCCTCTTAGGAAGAAGTAGCTGCTACTGTGATCCTATCTGCTGTTCGCATATCCGCTCAAGCAAGCCTGTCCCAAGCCGGTCTGGTCACAAATCGGATGTTAGCTCTTTTGCACTAATCTGCTCTTCTCCTAGCTCTTCTTTAATCCCCTGCTATTGAATCAGATGCAAGTCTTTTGATAGGTCGGAGGAC